TTCGATAATTTGTAAGAAACTCTTTCTTTAATTAAATTAGAAGACAAGAACAAAACACAAAGAAATGCAGAAAAATCATAAAATTGATTATCATAGGTATCTTTCATGTAGATAGATGAATAAGTCCATTTATTTAGTTATACATTCTTCTATATACTCACTTAGATATATAGATACTTATATTTCTAATAATAATTTGCAAATGGCATTAATTAATAATAACTACGAATTCATAATAATTACAATCCTTAATTATAAATTATAATTAGTATAAATATAAAATATGATATTAAAAAAAATAATAACAGGTACAAATAGTAAATCGAGGTACCCATTTTATGATAACTTTCAATTTTCCCTCTATTTTTGTGCCTTTAGTAGGCCTAGTATTTCCGGCAATTGCAATGGCTTCTTTATTTCTTCATGTTCAAAAAAATAAGATTGTTTAGACCTGGGGCCCCAACCTCATCCGTTTTTTTTTGAAACTTAGACTTGTAGCATAAGACAGATATTTATTGCGGGGAAATATGGTATAACATGTGATTTCCGCCGAACATAAAGGAAAAAGCTCTTATGCCTGCAGAAAATGATCTATGGGTAAATGAATTCTAGCTGGTTTCAAATAGATCAGGATCGATGGATGCCTAAAATGGAAAGTTGGTGGATCTATATGTATATTGGGATGATATGAAGGGTATGTTATTATTTTAGATCTAACCAATTTGATGAATTACTCCTAAAGGTTGCCATCAAACTAGTGCTAGTTCACATCAAACTAGCGCTAGTTGATGAGAGTTCCTTCGGAAACAAAAAAAGTCAAGTCAAAATCATTGGGGGTATTCTCTCAATTCCAATAAAATGCAATCGGATCAAGTATGAGTTGGCGATCAGAACATATATGGATAGAACTTATAACGGGGTCTCAAAAATTAAGTAATTTTTGCTGGGCACTTATCGTTTTTTTAGGTTCATTAGGATTCTTATTGGTTGGAACTTCCAGTTATCTTGGTAGAAATTTGATATCTTTTGTTCCGTCTCAGCAAATCATTTTTTTTCCACAAGGGATCGTGATGTCTTTCTACGGGATCGCAGGTCTCTTTATTAGTTCCTATTTGTGGTGCACAATTTCCTGGAATGTAGGTAGTGGTTATGATCGATTCGATAGAAAGGAAGGAATAGTGTGTATTTTTCGTTGGGGATTTCCTGGAAAAAACCGTCGCATATTCCTCCGATTCCTTATAAAAGATATTCAATCCGTTAGAATAGAAGTTAAAGAGGGTATTTATGCTCGTCGTATCCTTTATATGGACATCAGAGGCCGGGGGGCTATTCCGTTGACCCGTACTGATGAGAATTTGACTCCACGAGAAATTGAACAAAAAGCTGCGGAATTGGCCTATTTCTTGCGCGTACCAATTGAAGTCTTTTGAGAAAAGGAACTGGGCTGAAAAACGAATGCTTTCTCAGCAGGAGGGAAAAAATGCAAGAATACTGCTTTTTCTATAAGATAACTTAACTGAAGTTTCGTCAGAACGTTCAGTTTAACCAAAGCCAACGTATATGGAACAACCATAAAACAAAACTATTTTTTTTTAAGTTAACTATTTGTTGGAAGTGGTACTTTAGATGCAGATAAATCATATCTTGTAAATTATTTCCTTTTTGTCAATGGACCCCTTTTTTATCCTTTCATTTGTGTTCTTTACTAACCAATAATGGGTTTTCTTAATAATGAAAACAGGCCCATTTCTGTCTTGTTTTTCCGCTCGTTTTTTGGATCATCACAATATCTTTCTCTCAATTATTCTATTATTGGCTATGGGGAATCGTTGGGATTTTTTCTAAATATTGGATATTTTGATAGAAATTGGATATTTTGATAGAAGAGGAGTTCTTTCGTCTCAAAATCTCAATAATATTCATTCCTTAAAGTACTTCTTTCGGTTATTCATCAAAAGGAGACACTTGTTTTGTTTGGAATTTGATGAATTGAGATATCTAGAAACAATATTTTTGATTATTTATTCATTCGAATTCGAAGTGGAGTCTTAGTCTATTTCTGTATTCTTTCTAGATGCAAACAAAATCAAAAATAAAATAGATTCATAGGTTTGATACCTTGTCTCGAACTCATGTTTGAAAGAAATATTCGATCACATAGAGTCGACAAACGAAGTGGGTTAATGAAAAATTCACAGGTGAAAAATGGCAAAAAATAAAGCATTCACTCCTCTTTTGTATCTTGCATCTATAGTATTTTTGCCCTGGTGGATTTCTCTCTCATTTATGAAAAGTATGGAATCTTGGATTACTAATTGGTCGAATACTGGTCAATCCGAAATTTTTTTGAATGATATTCAAGAAAAAAGTATTCTAGAAAAGTTCATAGAATTAGAGGAAATCCTCTTTTTGGACGAAATGATCAAGGAATACTCGGAGACACATCTACAAAAGCTTCCTATAGGAATCCACAAAGAAACGATCCAATTAATCAAGATACACAATGAGGATCGTATCCATACGATTTTGCACTTCTCGACAAATATAATCTGTTTTGTTATTCTAAGCGGTTATTCTATTTTAGGTAATGAAGAACTTGTTATTCTTAACTCTTGGGCTCAGGAATTCCTATATAACTTAAGTGATACAGTAAAAGCCTTTTCGATTCTTTTATTAACCGATTTATGTATCGGATTTCATTCACCCCACGGTTGGGAACTAATGATTGTTTCTGTCTACAAAGATTTTGGATTTGTTCATAATGATCAAATTATATCTGGTCTTGTTTCCACTTTTCCAGTTATTCTCGATACTATTTTAAAATATTGGATTTTCCGTTATTTAAATCGTGTATCTCCGTCACTTGTAGTTATTTATCATTCAATGAATGATTGATAAATGATCCACCGATAGTAATCTAATCCAATCAGAATGTTTCTTACTTTGTCTTTGTAGTTCTACATAAGGATTAAAAACTTTCTATCCAGGGGATTTTCATCCTATCGTATTCCAGTAAAATGTAAAATGATTCCAGTAAATAGCAGAATCGTGGATAGGGAACTATACTAGCGACCTACCCCAATTTATTGTAGAAATTTTCGGATCAATGATTAGACCATGCAAACTAGAAATACTTTTTCTTGGATTTGGATAAAGGAACAGATTACTAGATCTATTTCCGTATCGCTTATGATATATATCATAACTCGGACATCCATTTCAAGTGCATATCCCATTTTTGCACAGCAGGGTTATGAAAATCCACGAGAAGCGACTGGGCGTATTGTATGTGCCAATTGCCATTTAGCTAATAAGTCCGTGGATATTGAGGTTCCACAAGCGGTACTTCCGGATACTGTATTTGAAGCAGTTGTTCGAATTCCTTATGATAAGCAAGTGAAACAAGTTCTTGCTAATGGTAAGAAAGGGGGTTTAAATGTGGGGGCTGTTCTTATTTTACCGGAGGGTTTTGAATTAGCTCCTTCCGATCGTATTTCTCCTGAGATGAAAGAAAAGATAGGAAATTTTTCTTTTCAGAGCTATCGCCCTAATAAAAAAAATATTCTTGTGATAGGGCCTGTCCCTGGTCAGAAATATAGTGAAATCACCTTTCCTATTCTTTCCCCCGACCCCGCTGCTAAGAAGGATGTTCACTTCTTAAAATATCCTATATACGTAGGGGGGAATAGGGGAAGGGGTCAGATTTATCCCGACGGAAGCAAGAGTAACAATACAGTTTATAATGCTACAGGAGCGGGCATAGTAAGTAAAATCATACGAAAAGAAAAAGGGGGATATGAACTAACCATAACAGATCCATCGGATGGACGTCAAGTGGTTGATATTATCCCTCCAGGACCAGAACTTCTTGTTTCAGAGGGTGAATTCATCAAACTCGATCAACCATTAACGAGTAATCCTAATGTGGGTGGATTTGGTCAGGGAGATGCAGAAATAGTACTTCAAGATCCATTACGTGTCCAAGGCCTTTTGTTCTTCTTGGCATCTGTTATTTTGGCACAAATATTTTTGGTTCTTAAAAAGAAACAGTTCGAGAAAGTTCAATTGGCCGAAATGAATTTCTAGACTCGTGGATTTATCGACATCAGGTTCGTAAAAAGAACAAAATTTTTGTTGTCAATTATGTATGATCAAAAAAAATAAATTATGAAAAACCTTTTATTTACTTGCTCTTTTTCTACGAGCTTCAGGGAATCCCTTGTACCGTATTCCTAGTCAGAATAGGTAGCTTTTTGTTTGAAGAAGACTACTTTATTTGACTTTATGACTTTACCACCTCTTTCTTTGTTTTTTTTAGCCAAATTGAATTGGTACGACTATGTTACTATTGCCAGATTTCAATGTTATAAAATGTATCAATTTGATTCTATTTCAAATAGAATCAAATTGGGATAGATATTAGCATAAGTAAGCGGGTAATAGAACGAACTATAAATGCGGGGAACAAAAAATGCTAGGAGGCATTATTTGTCTTCCTAGTCTTCGACACAAGAAAAGGAATTTTCTACACCCCTTTCTTGTGTCGAAAGAGTAATGATTTTTGATCCTGTTGGCCAAAAATTCCTAGTCTTGGTTTCGGTTTTCCAGATGTATCAGAACTTTTTTTTCGATTTATTACGTACTATAAAATAGTGGACAAACTAAAAATAAAACTTATTCAATGAACTTATCAAAAATTTCCATTTTTCTGAGATACTAAAAAAAATAAGGTAAGAGTATAGAAAGTATTTGTACGATATCGAATCTACAGAAATATAGTATATATAATCCAGGAAATTGAGTGATTCCCCCTTTGTTTTAACTTGGAAAGTACCCATGGATACTATCAAGATCAAAGAAGAGGTGTTCTGAATCAACCAATGAAGTTCATTTTTCAAAAGCATCATCAAAAAAAATATAATGGAGTTTTTTAAAACAGCAGAAAAAGAAATCCACTTTGTTATTTAGACGAAAAAAAGACGCTGATTCTTAAGAACTCA